TAATTTAAATTAATCGCCTTGGCTGACTGTTTTTACGTATATTATAAGTAAAAAAGCGGTAGGAACTAGAATAAACAGTGCAGTAGCAATAAATGCGAGAATATTTACTTCCATAATCTCATTGTTTAATTTTTCTTTAATTCGCAATAACTCGGGAGTTAATCCCATAGAGATAATAAATCGTTCGCCTGTAAATTCAATGGGATGAATTACATCCCGATGATATCGAATCGGATCAATATCATGAATAACAATATCTGAGCTATCAAATCGATCCATGGTCAAGAATTAAATAGTATAACATAGGAAGATCTTTTATCCATACCGAACTCAAAATTTGATTCCTGATCCACTCAATAATTCCTTTATTTTTTTTTTTTTTATTTATAATTCTTTTACATTATTTCTTTTCTATAATCTACCACCCTCTTTGTACAATCATCTGATGAAGTATCATCGAACCACCTTTCCACTTACCATTGGTTCTAAACAAACCCCACCCAACCCTCGAAGCTAAATGAAAAAAGGAAGGAGTTAAGTTCTAAACTCCTTTTTTTAATGATCTAATCTTCTTGGAAAACAAAAGAAGTATCATAAAGACGAGTACAAGTTCTGGTATAAAAAATCTAATATTCCATTAAATTAACTATTTATATATAAAGTTAAAAGGTTTGTTCTTTCAAGGAAAAAACCCTTATAAAAAAAAAATTTAATTACCTCGTTAATAAAAAAGTGATCCTTGTTTGATCTTTATTTTTTAAATCCTCTTTACTTGAATTAGTAACGGGACGCATATATCAAAAGCTCAATGTGAAATTTGAATGAGATAGACTATTTCAAATTAGTGAAATTAGAAATTGAGGTTACACAAAATAGGGCCAGAAAAGGATATACTTTTAAGATTAAATCTATCGCAGTAACTATGTTAAATTTATTTTATATCGTACAAATTCCATTTATGTACTCCCGGGAAACATACAGTACTCTAACTCTATTCCACAGATCGGGAGTAATCAAAAAAAATAAAAAGCCAGACCCAGTACGGTATCCCGCGGAATCCTCAATCTGATGCTAATAAAATAATTGTACTAATAAAATAATAATTGTACTAATCCATATAGGTCTCTCTCCCATCAAATCCGTACTAATAGAAGAAATGGAAATTACCCCATTTGTTTGATGATAAATGTGAAACAAAAAAAAAAAAAAAAGAGGGATCGCCGTTGGGAATGAAATTCTGCTATTTGTACTTCTTTTCACAAAAAATAGAGAGATGAATTTATATATTTTTTTATTGAATTTGGATTCGTCGGGACTGACGGGGCTCGAACCCGCAGCTTCCGCCTTGACAGGGCGGTGCTCTGACCAATTGAACTACAATCCCAAGTAAATACCATAATAAAATAAAGTATACATATTTTATTATTTCATTGTAACCTTTCAATTTAGATTAGAATTAGCGTGTTGTAACAGAGCCGCGAGTGTGATATATTGATACCCATATGTATATTAACTTTAGTGAGAGCAGCCTGGATTATTACTAATCCTTTCGGTATTGCCAAATCAATTGGATAATAACTTTTTCAATGAAAAAAGTTATTTTATTTACTCTTTTCCTTAAACTTGACTTTATACTTAGAGATCCTGATATGAATCTAGATCATTAGCAAGGAATTTGTTGTAAAAATAGCGTCAATAAGTAGTGGTATAGATATATCAGAAAATTTTTCTCTTCCGTATTGGGGGATCGGACATTTCTGAAATAGCAACAAATGGGTTATATCATTTCAGGGTGGATCGGCGAATTATTGGGCCGAGCTGGATTTGAACCAGCGTAGACATATTGCCAACGAATTTACAGTCCGTCCCCATTAACCGCTCGGGCATCGACCCAGGAAGAATCAATTCCAGGCTTATTGATAATCCACGATCAACTTCCTTTCGTAGCACCCTACCCCCAGGGGAAGTCGAATCCCCGCTGCCTCCTTGAAAGAGAGATGTCCTGAACCGCTAGACGATGGGGGCATACTTGCACGACCGCCATCATACTATGCTCATAGTATGAATAGTTTTTTTAAATTGTCAATATAATGGAATGGTATGACTCGATACGAAGGATCTTTCCGTCTTTCACGATTCTATAGAATTCTTTTCACTAAAAAATTTGTTTCAAAGGCCACTCCGAATCTCTTTATCAATGATTCAATGAAATATCTTGGATCTATGTTAAATTAGTGGATACATGTATCACTCTAATGAATTTAGTTATGATGTCAATTATGGTAGGTCTTGAAACAATTCATTGTATTGATATTTATCAAATAACTATTTTACCTAGTATTCACTAGTATACCCTAACCCTATATTTAATTTACTGGATAAGTAAAATTGTTCATTCCTGAATGAACCCCTATCCTTAATTATATCCTTAATTATATCCTTAATTATATCCTTATTATAAGATATATAGATGTACATCTATTATAATAAGTATATATAC